AAATAAAACTCACCCAATATGTTTGATCTTTGTGAGAACCATGCGAATCCCCGCACTACTGGATTCACATGGTTCTCACTGGTTCATATAAAGTTTTTTTATATACAAACAACATATTCTATTTCTATTTATAATATTCTATTTCTATTTTAAAATTCGCAAGAACCTTTCTTCAATTCAATTAGATGTTAACGTAAATGAACCATAACTATGTAGCCCTATTCCTAATAGATTGACCCCAAAATAGCATATCCAAATTATAAGAAAGCCCGTAGACGCCACAATTGCGGAAATTTCAACCTGTAAATTTCTATTGGTTCTAGTATGTAAATAAACCGCAAATACGATCCAAGTAATAAATGCCCAAGTTTCCTTTGGGTCCCAATTCCAATAGGACCCCCATGCTTCATTAGCCCATACTGCTCCTGAAAGAATACCTATAGTTAAAAAGAGAAAACCTAGACTAATCACACGATAACTCCAATAATCCAACTGGTGAATCAATTGGGACCTGTAATAATTGTTAGCAGAAAAAAAAGAAGCATTTCCTAAAAAATTGTTTCTTTCATTTATGTATTGTATTTCACCAAAAGAAAGTTCCTCGTTTAGTTTTAATAAAAAAGTATTCCTCTTACAAAAAAAATTTATGTTTTTTCGAAATGTAAGGACCAGAAGTGCTACTGATAATAATGATCCACATAAAAGAGCTGCATAGCCCAATATCATCATACTTACGTGCATTATTAACCACTCGGATTGGAGAGCGGGTACTAATATTGCGGATTGATGTATTTCAGTTAAAAGACCCGAAGTAGCAAAGCCTTGGGTAAAAATAACACTTGACACAGTTATTGTGCTTAAATGGCTTTTTTTTTTTTGAAATATGGAACTATCTGAATAACTGATAAACTCCAAGAAAGAAAGATTAATGATTCATATAAATCACTTAGTGGGAAATGCCCCGAATAAATCCAACGAGTGACTAATAATACGGTTATACATAAAAAAGTAGCTATCATTCCCTTTTCTGACGAATCATTTAGTTTTATGATTTCATCGATTAATAAAGTTATCAAATGAATTGTAATTACAACGGAAACGATCGAAAAGGAAATATGAGTTAATATATGCTCTAAAGTTGAAAATATCATAAAAATTTTAAAAAGGAGGAATCCTGAAATATAAATCAGGAGTTGAATTCATTCTAGAATTTATAATATATTGTATCTATTTTCGAAGAGAAGGTCTGCCGCCACTCGGACTCGAACCGAGATGCTCTCGCACTGCTTCCTAAGAGCAGCGTGTCTACCGATTTCACCATAGCGGCTTGTTCGAATTCATAATAGCCTATTCATAGTAAATCGTCGAGATTTAAGGAGTCAACTAAATGAAATCTTTTTAGTCAAAATGAAAATGGATGAATAAAACTTTGTTCAAATACAAATTCGAAGGTTCATTATTCATTATTATGGGGTATGGGTTTTATTTACCTTAGTGCTTTGGTGTAGTTTATGCTCTTCTATAATTCAATAGAATCGAACTATTGAAACTATAAACTTCAACCCTCTAGTTATTGATAGAACTATAAAAAATTTCTTTATTCTTTTTCATAAAAGATTTATCATTTATATTATTTCCTAAAAGTTAAAAAATGTATTTTACCAATGAACAAAAAATAAGACCCCTTTTTATTATTTATTACTCAAAACTTGCACATTAATTCGGACAAAAAATTCCAGGCTTTTGTCGGTTGGGTTGAAAGAGACATATAAATGGGAAATTTATATATTCTAATAGATTAATTCAGAGAAATTCAGATAAATAAGAAGTCAGAAAGTTACACAAAAAATTTTCAAAATAAATGAATAAATTAATTTCAACGATGTATTAATTTTAACTAAAGATCTCTTTTTTACCCTTCTTCAATATATATATATATTCATATTTATAATTTATATTTCTATATATAGAAAAACGTCGATTATTGTAATTGTGACAAACAGGTTGATGGGGAAAAAAGACTCCCCCATCTCCCAAACAAGAAAATATACTAACATACTAACAAGGGCTCAAGTTTTGTATCTTGTCTTTATTCTTTTTTTAAAAGCTTTTTATAATTTACTAACCCCTAAACCGAAGAATTATTATTATACATATCCTAATAACGAAGCGAGTTCTAGTTCATATTGATTAGCCACAAACAATAGGTTTGTTGATTTCCTATTAAGAATGAAATGGGCCTATTTTTATATTCGGATTATTCCAATATTTTATTTTATGACTTTTTTTGTCGCACAAAAAAACTTTTTGAGTTTCCGGTAGAAAGAGATTTACCTAATGACAACGCTTTTAAGGCTGCCCAATATCCCTTCCCTTTCCAAATATTTTTACGAATACGCTTTTTTGATATAGAAGTACGTTTTTTTGGAACTGCCATTTAAAAATTAAGAGGTTACTCGTTGTTATAGTTGGATGTGAAAGACATCTATTGGTCAAAACGAATATATTCATTATCTAGTTATTTTCTAGAGAATAATTAGATAATATATAATATAATATATATTATCTAGAGAAAACAAAAAAAAAGTATATATATATATAGATAAAAGATAAAAAATGTGCGAAAATAGTACAAAATCTTACTATAAAAATATAATTAAATTTTTTTTTCTACATAAAATAGACCGAAGGATTTAAGAACCCATTGCCTAACGAAAAGCCTAATGAAAACTTTAATTTTTTCTATTAATTGGTCAAACTTGAGTAAAGAATACTTCGAAATTCCATTTTAAAATTAGAATCAAACTAGTAATTAAAGTAATGAATCTGTTAAAAGATACACGTTTTGTTAAAAAAATCTTCGTTATTTTTTTATTAAAGTTGATTTTATTTTACCCCCTTTTGATAATTACCCCCTTTTTTGATAAATATAAATGATAAATATAAAAATAAATCTTATAGAAAATATAAAATGTTAGATATTATAGCGTTTCCTATAAATGTTTTTTTATTGAAACGGAAACTAATCAATCAGTTTCATACTGAAACTAGTTAATGATTTGGAACAAACTGACTAAAAAGCGAGATTTGTACAAAAATTGTACCTTAGTTAATCCTATGATTCATATCGATTCATATCAGATTTATTTTTAGTGTAATTTTTTATCATTACTTTATGAATATAAAGTGATTTAATAATAATGAAATTTTGTATTTTCGTTATTTTAAGAAAAATCTTAGTTAATAACTAAATTTGTATAAACAAATCTTAGTTAATAACTAAATTCGCTTTTTATGAGCAAGTAGGTCATATCATTTGCCCAATTGTAACTTCTTTATTTTAATATTTAATTTGCAAAGACCCAGATAATATATAAAATTCGAAAAATATCTTTAAGTTAGTATTACGTTAGTACATCTCTTGATTTTTTTATTGACCCCTTTTGTTTTGATTGTTTTGAAATTGAAAGGGGGTAGGATCCGGTAAATCGGAAACAATCAATTAAGAATAAAAAACTTTTTTATGGAACAGACATATCAATATTCGTGGATAATACCTTTCCTTCCACTTCCAGTTCCTATGTTAATAGGAGCGGGACTTCTTTTTTTTCCGTCGGCAACAAAAAGTCTTCGCCGTATGTGGGCTTTTCAAAGTGTTTTTTTGTTAAGTATAGTCATGATTTTTTCGATCAATCTGTTTATTCAGCAAATAAATGGCAGTTCTATCTATCAATATGTATGGTCTTGGATCATTAATAATGATTTTTCTTTAGAATTCGGTTACTTGATCGACCCGCTTACTTCTATTATGTCAATATTAATCACTACTATTGGAATTATGGTTCTTATTTATAGTGATAATTATATGTCGTATGATCAAGGATATTTGAGATTTTTTGCTTATATGAGTTTTTTCAGTACTTCTATGTTAGGATTAGTTACTAGTTCTAATTTGATACAAATTTATATTTTTTGGGAATTGGTAGGAATGTGTTCATATCTATTAATAGGGTTTTGGTTCACACGGCCTGTTGCTGCAAATGCTTGCCAAAAGGCATTTGTAACTAATCGTGTTGGGGATTTTGGTTTATTATTAGGAATTTTAGGTTTTTATTGGATAACAGGGAGTTTCGAATTTCGAGATTTATTCAAAATATTCAATAACTTGATTTCTAATAATCATAATGAAGTCAATTTTTTATTTGTTACTTTCTGTGCCGTTCTATTATTTTCCGGTGCGGTTGCTAAATCTGCACAATTTCCCCTTCATGTATGGTTACCGGATGCCATGGAGGGGCCTACTCCTATTTCGGCTCTTATACATGCTGCTACTATGGTAGCTGCGGGCATTTTTCTTGTAGCTCGGCTTATTCCTCTTTTCATAGTCATCCCTCACATAATGAATTTCATCTCTTTGGTAGGAGTAATAACAATATTATTCGGGGCTACTTTTGCCCTTGCTCAAAAAGACATTAAGAGAGGTTTAGCTTATTCCACAATGTCTCAATTGGGTTATATGATGTTAGCTCTAGGTATGGGGTCTTATCGAAGTGCTTTATTTCATTTGATTACTCATGCTTATTCGAAAGCATTATTATTTTTAGGATCCGGATCCGTTATTCATTCAATGGAAACTCTTGTTGGATATTCTCCAAATAAAAGTCAGAATATGGTTTATATGGGGGGTTTAACAAAACATATCCCAATTACCAAAACCGCTTTTTTATTAGGTACACTTTCTCTTTGTGGTATTCCGCCTCTTGCTTGTTTTTGGTCCAAAGATGAAATTCTTAATGATACTTGGTTGTATTCACCAATTTTCGCAATAATAGCTTGGTTTACAGCGGGATTAACCGCATTTTATATGTTTCGAATCTATTTACTTACTTTTGAAGGACATTTAAACGTTCATTTTAAAAATTATAGTGGCAAAAAGAATACTCCCTTATATTCAATATCTCTATGGGGTAAAGAAGATTCAAAAAGAATTAACAAAAATT